TGCCTATACAGTTCGAACTATCTGTGGCGTATTAGGTATCAAAATTTGGATATTTATAGATGAGGAATAAAAAGGCTTTCCTTGACTTTTCTTTTTTTTTACCCCCAAAATCCAACAAAAAATAAGAAACTTGTTAATTTTTTTGATTAAAGATAAAAAAAGAGCTCTTAATTCCGTAATTCTTTAATTTTATAGGGTTGAATAAAAATTCGATTGAATTTTTGATATAATTGCTATGCTTAGTGTGTGACTCGTTGGTTTTTTTAGGGATAAGATTAAAAAAAAAGCCCCCTAGTATAAACTAATAACTATAGAACTAAAAACCAACTCATTACTTCGCATTATCTAAATCCAACAAACCAGTCAAGATATGATAGATTATTCATATCATTGTAGCAACTGAAATCTCTTTTTCATAAACTAAAAAAATAAAAAAATCTGATTCTAAGTTGTGAACCAGAATATAGTGATTCTAAGTTGTGAACCAGAATATAGTGATTCTAAGTTGTGAACCAGAATATAGAAAAAAGATGTGGGTAGAGGGATGAGAGAAAGAGAGAAAAAGAATATCGATGATATAGAATTCCAATATGTAAGGTCTTATGAGTCATCTCATAAAAGGCAATGTAATAAAGCATCAATACTGATTCATACATAATTAAATGATAGATATAGAACAAAAAACCCAAGAGCCCTGAGCCAATAAAGACTAAGAAAATTGACTCAAGAACAAATTGAATTAAGAGCTCCGTTGTAGAATTAAGACCTAACCATTAAACAAGAAGCGATGGGAACGATGGAACCCATGAATGCAGAAGATTTTATTGAAACCAAAGCCTAACAATTCATTGGTCGGGATGGCGAAAGGAACTGAGAAATAATTTATCTATTCTGATCTGAGACGTAATGAACTAACCTTACAACTGAAATAGATATTAGAGTAAATATTCGCCCGCGAAAACGTTATTTTTTGGATTGCTAAATTTTGGATTTAGGTCAATCCGATACGATAAAATGAAAAAAAAAAAAAATTTTTGATAAAAATAAAAAATAAATAGAAATAGATATTTAATATGTTTAGTTATATATCCAAAATACCTAAACAAGGTATATACAAAACAAATAACTAATAGATTAGATGAAATATCAAAGAATCTCGCAATTTCTATTCATTAAACATATTTCAATTCAAATTAAATATTTTGAATACTTTTATTCGTGAGGAGCTGGATGAGACGAAACTCTCACGTCCGGTTCTGTAGTAGAGATGGAATTCAGAAACAACCATCAACTATAACCCCAAAAGAACCAGATTCCGTAAACAACATAGAGGACGAATGAAGGGAATGTCTTATCGAGGTAACCATATTAGTTTCGGTAAATATGCTCTTCAAGCGCTTGAACCCGCTTGGATCACATCTAGGCAAATAGAAGCAGGGCGCCGGGCAATGACACGAAATGCATGTCGTGGTGGAAAAATATGGGTATGTATATTTCCCGACAAACCGGTTACAGTAAGACCCACAGAAACACGTATGGGTTCGGGTAAGGGCTCTCCTGAATATTGGGTAGCTGTTGTTAAACCAGGTCGAATACTTTATGAAATGGACGGAGTCGCAGAAAATATAGCCAGAAAAGCAATTTCAATAGCAGCGTCCAAAATGCCTATCAAAACTCAATTTATTATTTTGGTATAAGAATGTAGAACTAAAGAAAATAGAGCCTGGGAATGAAAAGGGCAAGGTTTCTTTTTTTTTTTTCTTTTGACAAAGAATATTTCTTTCTTTTTTTTGCATTGAAACAACAAATAAAAAAATGATTCAACCTCAGACACATTTGAATGTAGCAGATAACAGCGGGGCTCGAGAATTGATGTGTATTCGAATCATAGGAGCTAGTAATCGTCGATATGCTTATATTGGTGACGTTATTGTTGCTGTGATTAAAGAAGCAGTGCCAAATATGCCCCTAGAAAGATCAGAAGTGGTCAGAGCTGTAATTGTACGTACCCGTAAGGAACTGAAACGTGACAACGGTATGCTAATACGATATGATGACAATGCCGCAGTTGTCATTGATCAAGAAGGAAATCCTAAAGGAACTCGCGTTTTTGGTGCGATCGCCCGGGAATTGAGGCATTTAAATTTTACTAAAATAGTCTCATTGGCGCCCGAGGTATTATAATAGTCTTAAAATATAAGATGAGACTATGATATAGTTATAGTAGGGTATTAGAAAGAAATAGATTCAAATTCATTTAGTAGATTGTGTTTTACGCATATACCTTTAATTTAATAATATAATTTTTATTCATAAACAAATAAAATAAGTAAAAAAAAGAAAAAAGCATGTTGATTATATCAAAATTTTTTGGCAACAATAATTTTACTCCATTATGAGTAAGGACACTATTGCTGACATATTAACCTCTATACGCAATGCTGATATGGATAGAAAAAGAGTCCTTCGAATAGCATCTGCTAATATCACCGAAAACATTGTTAAAATACTTTTACGAGAAGGTTTTATCGAAAATGTGAGGAAACATCGAGAAAGCGACAAATATTTTTTGGTTTCAACCCTGCGACATAAACGAAATAGAAATCTTTTAAATTTAAAACGGATCAGCCGGCCTGGTTTACTAATCTATTCTAACTATCAAAGAATTCCTAGAATTTTAGGCGGAATGGGAATTGTAATTCTTTCCACTTCTCAAGGTATAATGACAGACCGAGAGGCTCGACTAAAAGGAATAGGCGGAGAAATTTTGTGTTATATATGGTAATACTTCTTATATCCGCATTGGATACGAGACTTCCTATTTGTTGTGAAAAAAAAAACTAAAAAAAAATGCGAAATGTATAATCTTGTTCCTCCTACATTAGTTAATACTTTAAGGAGGTTTTACCCGGAATGAAAGAACAAAAATGGATTCATGAGGGTTTAATTACTGAATCGCTTCCCAATGGTATGTTCCGGGTTCGTTTAGATAATGAGGATCTTATTTTAGGTTATGTTTCAGGAAGGATCCGACGTAGTTTTATACGGATACTGCCAGGAGATAGAGTCAAAATTGAAGTAAGTCGTTATGATTCAAGCAGAGGGCGTATTATTTATCGACTCCGCAACAAAGATTCGAATGATTAGGTGGTTTTTTAACTTTAATATTCTCCTTTTCGTGGGAATACGATTCGAAATTTAAAATTTCAAGAAACTTATTTTCTTCCAAGAAGTCGATTCAAAATTAAGGTTAAGGTATGAAACATATGAAAATAAGAGCTTCTGTTCGTAAAATTTGTGAAAAATGTCGACTAATCCGTAGGCGGGGACGAATTATAGTAATTTGTTCCAACCCGAGACATAAACAAAGACAAGGATAGTCTAAAAAAGACTTTCTAAAAGACCCGATCTACAAATAAAAAAAGGATCTGTTTTGATAAGAAATGGATATATCCATTTATCTATATATATATGACTCATATTTATGAGATGATAAAATATGGCAAAAACTATACCAAGAATTGGTTCGCGTAGAAATGGACGTATTGGTTCACGTAAGAATACGCGTAGAATACCAAAGGGATTTATTCATGTTCAAGCAAGTTTCAATAATACCATTGTGACTGTTACAGATGTAAGAGGTCGAGTGGTTTCTTGGTCTTCTGCCGGTACTTGTGGATTTCGGGGTACAAGAAGAGGGACACCTTTTGCTGCTCAAACCGCAGCTGGAAATGCTATTCGTACAGTAGTCGATCAAGGTATGCAACGAGCAGAGGTCATGATAAAGGGTCCCGGTCTCGGAAGAGATGCAGCATTACGGGCTATTCGTCGAAGTGGTATACTATTAACTTTTGTACGGGATGTAACTCCTATGCCACATAATGGCTGTAGACCCCCTAAAAAAAGACGCGTGTAAAAAAAAATCAACATTAAAGAAATTTCAAGAGAAATAAACAATTCGACCAAATAATATTATATTACTATGGTTCGAGAGAAAGTAACCAGATCTACTCGGGCACTAGAGTGGAAGTGTGTTGAATCGAGGACAGACAGTAAGCGCCTTTCTTATGGACGTTTTCTTTTGTCTCCACTTATGAAAGGTCAAGCCGACACCATAGGCATTGCGATGCGAAGAGCTTTACTTGGAGAAATAGAAGGAACATATATTACACGTGCAAGATCTGAGAAAATACCACACGAATATTCTACCATAGTGGGTATTCAAGAATCAGTACATGAAATTTTAATGAATTTGAAAGAAATAGTATTGAGAAGTAATTTATACGGAACTTGTGACGCGTCTATTTGTATTAAGGGTCCTGGGTATGTAACAGCTCAAGATATCATCTCACCGACTTATGTGGAAATCGTTGATAATACACAACATATAGCTAGCTTGACGGAACCGATTGATTTTTGTATTGTATTACAAATTGAGAGGAATCGCGGATATCGTATAAAAAGTTCAAATAACTTTCAAGACAGAAGTTATCCTATCGATGCTGTATTCATGCCTGTTCGAAAAGCAAATCATAGCATTCATTCTTATGGGAATGGAAATGAAAAACAAGAGATACTTTTTCTCGAAATATGGACAAATGGAAGTTTAACTCCGAAAGAAGCGCTTCATGAAGCGTCCCAAAATTTGATTGATTTATTTATTCCTTTTTTCCATACAGAAGAAGAAAACTTAAATTTAGACGACAATCAACACAAGGTTACTTTACCTCTTTTTACCTTTCATGATAAATTGGTTAAACTAAGGAAAAACAAAAAAAAAATTTCATTGAAATATATTTTTATTGACCAATTAAAATTGCCTCCCAGAATCTATAATTGCCTCAAAAGATCCAATATATATACATTATTGGATCTTTTGAATAACACTCAAAAGGATCTTATGAAAATTGAACATTTTCGTATAGAAGATGTAAAAGAGATATTGGGCATTCTAGAAAAGCAGTTTGAAATCTGTTAGATTTGGATTTTTTTCATCTTTT